AAATTGTAACCAAGCGTCGCCTATTGGTTCTATACCCGATTCATAACTAGAAAGTTTCTCCGGCCCTTTGCTACTCGGAGCTAAAAATCCCGAAATGAAAAATACCAAAATAGGAATAAGACTTGATATTATCAGAAATGCCCAAAAAATATCATATTCGTAAAGCAGAAACATAGATGCACTCCTATGAACGTGGAAAATATACCGGATTAGTCAATAGTCAATTCGACTTTAAATTGTTAAGTCGTTCATAACTGTTTAGTTAAAGTAAGAATTGCTTTTGGCCCGAACCATCTAGTTTCTTTTTGCGGGGGGGGGTGTTTCCTTTCAAGATTCATTGATTAGAATCCTATTTTTATTATATAGCTTTTTATTTCTTTTTTTTAGTTATAGTTAAAACTAACTATTGTTCTTATCCAAATTCTCTTATTTTCATCTCAATCTTACCGAGGATTCTCTCTAAAGAAAAGAGATTCTAAATAGAATTCTCATTTTTTTATCTTGCGCACAAATACCCCACAATACCGACGTAAATTACTATTAGATTTGATTGGGGTTGGGTTAGTTGGAGTTTTTAAGCATACTCATGCCATGATACAAAATTCACTAGAATTGGGTATACCAAAAAAAGAGAGTATAATTAACTCGTTGATTTCGGACAGGAAAAGAGGAAAATTCCATATAAATTTTTCCACGAAGAGTTATGAAGAAAAGTGCGTTTGTTTATCTACAACTGGAAAAAAATGCATGTTGGGTCTGTTGAAATGAAATGTATTTTTGCTTTGATATTCTATTTAATCCCCATGAATGCGCTTATAGGCTTATAGGAATGATTGTCTTTTTATGAAACAATCAGTCAAATAACGAGAAAATTCAAATAAAAAAATTGTATCATTTTTTTATTTGAATTTTATAGGGCTCTAGGGCTATACGGACTCGAACCGTAGACCTTCTCGGTAAAACAGATCAAACTTCTTATTATCAAAATGATCTGAACTGTTTCAAAGACCCAACATGCATTTTTTGTGCATTGGGCTCTTTCATTAACTGATAGAAATATCAGCTAGTCCGCCATTTTTATTTTTGACAGAAAAATAAGGAGATGGCTCCATGTGCTCTGAGTCATTATGTGGATTCAGACTCAGGAACACTACCAAAGTTTTTCAAGGGGGGTTATCTTGACGTAGGTCTGCCGCTGGCCTATATTAACCTAAGTGAAATGAAGTCTCTATCGCTCTACTTAAAAATCAAATATGAAACTTCATACACCTTAAAGTTCATAGGACGAAAAGAGATTTTTTTGAGGCCCTGCTACTCAGCCTAGCATTGAATAGACTGGGTATTCACCTTATCAATATATCAAATCAACGATGGGGGTCTGTTTGGCACCTAACTGGCACCTAAATCCGACCGAACCCTTGTCAGGCTATTGTTCTCTTCTTCCCTCAAAGTTATGGAGTAAGACATAGATTTCTCAATAAGATCAAAATTTTTGATTGCATGATGTACTCCCCTGAAAAACATTGGCGCGCGTGTAAACGAGGTGCTCTACCAACTGAGCTACAGCCCTTAGTGCTTGTAATACATATTTTATTATGTAGATAATTTCTTGTCAAGATGCATATTCTCAAGATGACTATTCCATGATCCAAGATCGTATTGATAAGTATTGCTTCTAAGTAATATGATATTTATAATTCATCGATGGGATGAGTCCCTTTTGGTTTTCTTTGTGAAGATAAATGACCTACTTAACTCAGCGGTTAGAGTATCGCTTTCATACGGCGGGAGTCATTGGTTCAAATCCAATAGTAGGTAGAACTTATTAGATACCATTGAACGCGGTATCTAATAAGTTTTTATACCCATTTTATTTTAGTAATATTTATTTTGTATCTTTTCTATTTCTTTTTCGTTGCATCAAAATCTGATTGCGCTTGATTGTATTTACTCGAAGAATCAAGTCAAACAAAACAACCACATATAGGGTATATAAATCGATGATTATTCGGACGCACCGGCTGGTTATGAAATGGCATTGATAGCCTCTACTCGTGTCCTAGCCCGTCGGAGAGCTAGATTTGCCTCAATTGTTTGTCTCTTTCCTTCAGCTTTTCTCAAAGCAGCTTCTGCTATTTCAAGAGTTTGCTGAGCTTCTTGTGGATCAATGTCACCACTTTTCTCTGCATCATTTACTAAAACAGTGATCTCATTATTACCTATTCTAGCAAAACCGCCCATCAGAGCCATCGTTAGCCATTGGTCGTTAAGGCGTATTCTCAAAATACCTATATCTACTGCTGTGGCAATAGGAGCGTGATTTGGTAATACGCCAATTTGTCCACTATTAGTAGATAAAATGATTTCTTTCACTTCCGAATCCCAAACTATTCGATTAGGGGTCAGTACACAAAGATTTAAGGTCATTTCTTCACATTGCTCTCCATTTCTAAGTTCATAGCCTTCGCCGTAGCTTCATCGATGTTACCTACCAAATAAA